CCTATCGAAGATATTATATACATTATAGAAGGGATAACTATAAAAAGAGGCAGAAGACGAGCTACAAGAAAAATTCCCGCCGCTACCATAGTAGCAGCATGTATAAGAGCCGAAATAGGAGTAGGGCCCTCCATGGCATCAGGTAACCATACATGAAGAGGGAATTGTGCGGATTTAGCAATAGGACCCACAAATAATAAAAATGCACACAAAGTAAGGAATAAGAGATTTACTCTATTATTTAAAACTAAATTATTGAATATTTCGAACAAATCCTGAAATTCGAAACTGCCGGTTATCCAATAAAGACCTAAAATTCCTAATAATAAACCAAAATCCCCTACACGATTAGTTACAAAAGCTTTTTGACAAGCATTCGCTGCAATAGGTCGTGTGAACCAAAAACCTATTAATAAATACGAACACATTCCAACTAATTCCCAAAAAAAATAAACTTGGATCAAATTAGAACTAGTAACTAATCCTAACATTGAAGTATTAAAAAAACCCATATAAGCAAAAAACCTCAGATATCCTTGATCATGAGACATATAATTGTCACTATAAATAAGAACCAAAATCCCAACAGTTGTAATTAATATTGACATAATAGAAGTAAGTGGATCAATAAAGTAACCGAACTCAAAAGAAAATTCATTATTTATGGTCCAACACCACACATTTTGATGAATGCAACTTAAAAAAATTTGTTGAATAGATAGATAAAGTGAAAAGATCATAACTATACTTAACAAAAAAATACTCAGAAAAGCCCACATACGGCGAAGGTTTTTTGTTGCTGTCGGAAAAAGTAGAAGACCAACTCCTAATAAAATAGGTACTGGGAGTGGAATGAAAGGGATGATCCATGAATATTGATATGTATGTTCCATAAAATAAAAAATCCTTTTTATTTTATTCTTAAATTTTTTATTTCTTATTCACTGGTTTGTATATATATTTTTTTTTCAAAGGGGCCAATATAAAAGCACGAGATTTTAAACCTAAATATCAATTTTTTCGGATTAGTATAATCCTTCAGAAATCTTTGAAAAGAAATATATATATTCAAATAAAAAAATGAAAAGTGATTAAATAATATTACTAAGTTATTGTCAAAAAAATTATTTGTCTTTTTTTTTATTACTACTAAATCAAATTGTGATTTTATGCAGATACAGAAAAAGTGAATTATAATTCCGTATTATAATAATTTATATACATATATTAAGAATAGAACAAAGATTTACACGCAAAAAAAATACTTAAACTTAATATTAATTAGATACTAAAAAAACTTTACCTAAAACAAAGTTATTTGATTTTGATTATTTAGAATTATTAAGGAATAAATTTGAATTATGGAATTTAGTGATTGTCTTCCAGTACACTAAGTGAGCTTTTTTTATTTGCAAGAAAGATTATTATAATCGATATTTTTTTTTACATATGCTGTGAAGAAATCTCATAATTTTTTTGATAATCTAATCTAGCAGTATAGATTAATTAAATGAGCACTCTCGTACGGATTTCAAACGTTAAATAACAAAAATTTAATAAAAAAAAACACAGTTGGGTTTTAACCTTTTGAATGTCTTTTGTGTTTTGAAAATAATATATAATAAAATTTAAAAGAAAAAAAATAACTCGATATGGAGTACGAAAGAATAGAATAATAAATGTCTTTGACATCCAATTATACCACTGAAAAACTTTTTTCATTTTTGAATGGCAGTTCCAAAAAAACGTACTTCTATCTCGAAAAAGCGTATTCGTAAAAAAATTTGGAAAAGGAAGGGATATTGGACATCGTTGAAAGCTTTTTCGTTAGGGAAATCCCTTTCTACAGGTAATTCAAAAAGTTTTTTTGTAGAACAAAATAAATAAAAAACACTATAATAATTAGAATTAGCCTAACTTAAAAACAAAATTTTTAGAATACATATAAAAAAATGTGAACCAAAAGAGGAGAAAAAAAGACAATATATAGATAAAAAAGAAAGGTTCACATTTTTTTAGTTCAAAAAAAGGGGGGGGGGGTTCTTATTTTCCCCATCACTACCTTATAAATAAAGATCTTTGATTTACTCATAATGAGTAAATCAAAGATCTTTAAGCAAAATCAATAGGTTCTTAAAATTCATTAATTTAAGTGAAAAAATTTTTTATGTTTGTACAATATAAAAAGATGTATCAAAATAACTATTTTTAGAAATATTATTTTTTTTCAATTTCTCTTGAGCAATTAGGAAAATCTTATTTTATTTCAAATTTCTAAAAATTTTTGAGAACTTTTCATTTTTAGAAAAAGCATTTTTTTTATTAATGGAACTGATAAATCCTTTTTATCATTTTTTTTTTCATAGAAATGAAAAAAAAATGATAAAGCGCATTTAGGGTTTTGTCGTTGGGTTGAAGTCCCAATTACTTCAATTTAGTTAAATTTTTCATTGTATTCTAGAAAAAAATATAAAGGACAAAAAATGAATTTAAATAATTTGAAATAACTCAGATAAAAAAAAGATCTTAATTGAATTAAAACCCACAAGACCTATTTAACAAGTTTTTATTCATTAAATCAATTGTAAATTCCGGGCAATTGGCTAAATTTTCATCTCGACGATTGAATAAAAACTTGTTAGTATTGTTTTGAACAAGTTGCCGCTATGGTGAAATTGGTAGACACGCTGCTCTTAGGAAGCAGTGCTAGAGCATCTCGGTTCGAGTCCGAGTAGCGGCATAAGATCTTATAAAAGAGATATTATAAGTTTTATAATCAAAATAATACCCGACTTTTTTTCTAAAATCGGGTAAAACCTAGTATTAATTTATTAATTTTTAACAAATTTTTTATGATTTTTTCAATTTTAGAGCACATATTAACTCATATATCTTTTTCGGTCGTTTCAATTGTACTGACAATTTATTTTTTAACTTTATTAGTTAATTTAGATGAAATCATAGGATTTTTTGATTCATCAGATAAAGGAATCGTAATTACGTTTTTTGGTATAACAGGATTATTATTCACTCGTTGGATTTATTCAGGACATTTTCCATTAAGTAATTTATATGAATCATTAATTTTTCTTTCATGGGCTTTTTCAATTATTCATATGGTTTCCTATTTTAATAAAAAAAAAAAAAATCACTTAAACGCAATAACTGCGCCAAGTGCTATTTTTATTCAGGGTTTTGCTACTTCAGGTCTTTTAAACAAAATGCCTCAGTCTGCAATATTAGTACCAGCTCTCCAGTCCCAGTGGTTAATGATGCACGTAAGTATGATGATATTAGGCTACGGCGCTCTGTTATGCGGATCATTATTATCAATGGCTCTTCTAGTGATTACATTTCGCAAAGTCGGACCTACTTTTTGGAAAAAGAATATAAAAAAAAAATTTTTATTAAATGAATTATTTTCTTTTGATGTATTTTACTACATAAATGAAAGAAATTCTATTTTACTACAACAAAACATTAATTTTAGTTTTTCTAGAAATTATTATAGGTATCAATTGATTGAACAATTAGATTATTGGAGTTTTCGTATTATTAGTCTTGGATTTATCTTTTTAACCGTCGGCATTCTTTCAGGAGCTGTATGGGCTAATGAGACATGGGGTTCATATTGGAACTGGGATCCAAAAGAAACTTGGGCATTTATTACTTGGATCATATTCGCAATTTATTTACATATTAAAACAAATAGGAATGGTAGGGGTATAAATTCCGCAATTGTGGCGTCGATAGGTTTTCTTTTAATTTGGATATGCTATTTTGGCGTTAATCTTTTAGGAATAGGTTTACATAGTTATGGTTCGTTTACATCGAATTAAATATAAATAAAACAGTAAAAAAAAAAAAGAATCCAAATTCAAATAAATAAAGAATAGCATCTATATCTAACTTCATATAAGTTAAGAAATCAAATTGAGTTTTTAGTAATAAATCATCAAGAACCTTTTGAATCAAGTAGTACAATGATTCAAAAGGTTCTCACAAGACAAAGACCAAAGACTTCTGATTACAATTCAATTTAATGCTTGTTTTTATCTCCTGAAAACTATCCATAAAAGTAATTAGATAAAATGGATTCGACCTTGTCACTTGCTAATGAGAGCACAAAATCAGGATAAATCCCAATACCAATTATGGGTAGAAGAATGGAGATTGAAAGAAATAACTCTCGGGGTCCAGAATCAAAAAAAGAAAAGTTTTTGACATTAATTAACTTGTATCCATAGAACATTTGGCGTGACATAGATAATAAATATATAGGAGTTAATATCATTCCAATTGCCATTACAAAAATAATTAAAATTTTCGAAATTAAGAAATATTTTTGGCTGGTAATTATTCCAAAAAAAACGATTAATTCTGCAACAAAACCACTCATGCCTGGCAATGCAAGGGAAGCCATCGATAAGATAGTAAACATTGTAAATATTTTTGGAATCGAGATAGCCATTCCACCCATTTCATCAAGATAAACAAGCCGAATTCTATCATAACTCGCTCCTGCCAAGAAAAAAAGTGCAGCACCAATAAATCCATGAGAGATTATTTGTAAAATAGCTCCATTAAGTCCAGGATCCGTTATCGAACTAATACCTATAATTATAAAACCCATATGAGATACAGAAGAATAGGCTATTCTCTTTTTTAAATTACGTTGACCGGGAGATGTTGAAGCTGCATAAATTATTTGGATTGTACCGACTACCATCAACCAAGGAGAAAACATAGAATGAGCGTGAGGTAATAATTCCATATTGATTCGAACCAACCCATATGCTCCCATTTTTAATAAGATTCCAGCGAGAAGCATACAGGTACTGTAATGTGCCTCGCCGTGGGTGTCAGGTAACCAAGTATGGAAAGGTATAATCGGTGATTTGACGGCAAAAGCAATAAGAAATCCAATATAAAATAGTATTTCGCGTGTAACAGGATAGGATTGATTAGCTAAGAGTTCTAAATTTAATGTTGGTTCGTTCGAACCATATAAACTTATACCTAAAACTCCTATTAATAAAAAAATAGAACTTCCTGCCGTGTATAAAATAAATTTTGTAGCTGAATACAGACGTTTCTTTCCACCCCACATGGATAAAAGTAGATAAACGGGAATTAATTCTAATTCCCACATGATGAAAAAAAGTAGAAGATCCCGAGAAGAAAATGATCCTATTTGACCGCTGTACATTGCTAACATCAGGAAATGGAATAATCGGGAATCCCGAGTAACTGGAAAAGCCGCTAAAGTGGCTAAAGTAGTAATAAATCCCGTCAATAAAATCGTTCCTATAGAAAGCCCATCTATTCCCATTCTCCAGTAAAAATCTAAAAAATTGATCCATTTATAATCTTCGGACAGTTGAATTAATGGATCGTCCATTTTAAAATTATAACAAAAAGCATAGGTCGTTAGAAGAAGTTCTAAAATACAAATGCATATAGTATACCATTTATTGACTTTATTTCCCCTATGTGGGAGAAATAACATTAACGAACCGGCAGATATTGGAAAAACAACAATTATTGTTAACCAAGGAAAATCATTCGTGGTAAAGACAAGATACACCAGGTCCAAAGAACGCGTACTCAAAAAAAATATATAAATAAAAAAAATATAATTTAATTTTTTTGAGTACGAGTACTTGTCAATAAAAAAAATAAAATGTATTCAAAATTTATTCAAATGAGGTTTTCGGTAACGTATCAATAAGCTAGACCCATACTTCGGGTTGTTTCATGCCATAAATAAACCCGAACGCTCAAAAAATCCGTTGGACAGGCGGATTCACATCTCTTACAACCAACACAGTCCTCGGTTCTTGGAGCGGAAGCTATTTGCTTAGCTTTACATCCATCCCAAGGTATCATTTCTAATACGTCTGTAGGGCATGCTCGGACACATTGAGTACATCCTATACAGGTATCATAAATTTTTACTGAATGTGACATAGGATCAATAGTTTTTTGAATGTCATAAATTTTCAATCTAGTAAACTTCTAACTGAATGATATATTAAAATACTAGATGAAGCAATGATTTCCTTTAATAGAATTTTTGTAATGAATTCTGGCTCAATTGATAAAAAAATGGGGCTAAAATACTTTGATTTCTGAGATTTTCACAAATATAATCTAGTAGGCTAGTAGGTCAGAACCTATTATATATGCAAATTTCAATCTATAATATATATGCAAATTTCAATCTATAATTTTTTTTATGCTACTTATTTAATAAGGTCGATTGATTGATGCGAGTTGATTTTCTGTTACGATAAATTGACGAGACTATAGCTAATCCAATAGCTGCTTCAGCGGCTGCAATTGCTATAACAAAAATGCAGAAAATATCCCCTTTTAGTTGGGAATTATCAAAAAAATCAGAAAATGTTACGAAATTCATATTAACTGCATTCAGTATAAGTTCAAGACACATAAGAGCCCTAACCATATTTCGACTCGTGATCAATCCATAAAGACCAATCAAAAATAAATAGGCACTCAAAACAAGTACATGTTCGAGTATCATTCAGCAACTCCTTATCAATTTGGATTCATTTAAATATGAAAAATAATTCACCGGATTCAATCAACTAGAATATAAAAAAAAGTACGAATAAAAACTATATTAGGTAAAAAAAATTTTCAAATATATATCAAATATAAAAATTAATATTTTAAATATGAAGTAATATTCAATCCAATTTAATTGAATGAACGGAAAAAAATATCATAACATACACAAAGTTTTCTTTGGTCTTTACTAATTCGAACATTTTTTATTGACGAGCTACAGAAATTGCACCTATCAAAGCAACTAAAAGAATTATTGAAATGAGTTCAAATGGAAGAAAAAAATCTGTTGATAAATGAATTCCTATTTGTTGACTATTACTTATTAAATCTTGCTCTAGAATCTGGTTTAATCTTGTAGTCCAAATAACCCCGTACCATGACGTATCGAGAATAGTAGACATTAATGAAAAAAGAATAGTTGTACAAACCAACGAAGTAATCCCATTCCCAACGGTCCACAGATTAAAATCTGTGGAATATTCTGAATCATTCATGAACATCACAGCAAATATGATTAAAACATTTATGGCCCCCACGTAAATAAGGAGTTGTGCAGCAGCTACAAAATGGGAATTTGATAGAATATACAATAAAGATATACAAACAAGAACAAATCCTAAGGAAAAAGCTGAAAATATTGGGTTGGGAAGTAAGACCACTCCCAGACCTCCTACTAGAAGACCGGATCCCAGAAAAACTAAAAGAAAATCATGTATTGGTCCAGGCAAATCCATTATATTATTAAAATAAGAAAAAAATCGAAATCCTTTTCATGACCTTATTAATTTAACCGGGAAATTCGTTTTTAATATGTTTATAATAGAGTGAAATTAGAATCTAATGGATATGAATTGATGTAGATACAATTATTAGACAGTTTCTCTCTTTTTATTCTAAAGTGTATTTTCAACCTATCTATTTCCAGAAAGTAATTACGAATATATTATATTAAAAGAATGAGCCTTAATACTTAATATTATTATATAAATAAAAATTTTGAATTAAATTCTTTAATATAATTCAAAAATTTTAAATTCTTTTTTTAATCAAATTAATGGGTTTACCCATTTATTCTTTGAGGTGAATTCAAAATTGTTCGAATAGTGTAATCATCAATTACTGACATTGGTAAACGACCCAAAGCTATTTGATTATAATTCAATTCGTGACGATCATAAGTTGAAAATTCATATTCTTCAGTCATTGACAAACAATTTGTTGGACAATACTCAACACAATTACCACAAAATATACAAATTCCAAAATCAATACTGTAATTAAGCAATCGTTTTTTTCGAATATTAGTTTCCAATTTCCAATCAACAACAGGCAGATCTATAGGACATACTCGAACACATACTTCACAAGCAATGCATTTATCAAATTCAAAATGGATTCGACCACGAAAACGTTCCGATGTTATTAATTTTTCATAGGGATATTGAATAGTTACAGGTAAACGATTTGTGTGGGATAAGGTAATCATGAAACCTTGACCAATATACCTTGCAGCTCGTAGGGTTTGTTGACCATAATTCATGAACCCGGTTATCATAGGAAGCATATTGTAATTATATATGAATAATTTTATCTTTGTTTCTTTCTCTTGTTTAAAACAAATAATGAATATGTTGGATTCATTTGAAATTTATAGTGAAAAGAGTTGGAAAGAAGTTGTTAATAATAGATTACCAAGGGAAATAGGTAAAAGAAATTTCCATCCAAGATTTAATAGTTGATCCATTCTTAGCCTAGGTAAAGTCCATCTTGTTGCGATAGAAATGAACAAGAACAAATAAGTTTTAGCTAATGTAATAAAGATACCAATTGTTGTTCCAAAAATTTGATCCCTTTGAAATAGCTCCAGAATAGATATATACGGAATAGAAATATTCCAACCGCCTAAGTATAGAACTGTTACAAATAATGAGGAAATTAATAGATTTAGATAAGAAGCAACGTAAAATAAACCAAATTTGATACCTGAATATTCAGTTTGATAACCTGCTATTAATTCTTCTTCCGCTTCTGGTAAATCAAACGGTAACCTCTCGCATTCTGCTAGGGAAGAAATTAGAAAAATGATAAAACCTATAGGTTGACGCCACAAATTCCATCCCCAAAAACCATATTTTGATTGTGCCTCAACTATATCAACTGTACTTAAACTGTTAGATAATCCTAGTCGGTGATAACATTACTATTTTCACCGCTATTACAAAACCGTACATGAGGTCTTCGCCTCATACGGCTCCTCGGGGGCCATAAATAAATCTAAGGACCAGATTAGTATTATTTAGATGGATATGATGTGTTCTAAAATGGATTAAATATAAATATATCTGGGATCCCGAATTATACCAATGGAATTCTGTCTGCTCAAATTCTAAGAATAAAAAAAGCGCTTCGGAATTCATCTCATCCTTTACAAATTGGAATTTCTATTTGTTGAGTAATAACTTAATCCTTTAATAAAATACTCCTTGTAAAAATAAAAATAGGTATTTAAGCCCATCGTGATTTTCGATTACGAAAAAGAATTAGATATCCTATTAGTTTATTATTCATGACAGAAATTATATTTGATTTTCTAAATATATGAAAAAAAATATCCTTGTTTCGTTCCTATTCTTCTTTCTTTTTTAGAAAAAAGTCGGTGGACTTATAAAAAATAAAGGATTATTTCGTTTCTGATAGTCATTACATTTATAGGTGGATAGGAGCATACTCTGAATCGGAATCTTGGGGAGTACTGTCTGATCATTTCTACTAATTTCAAGCCCCAATTAACCTTCTTTTTTTTATCTTATGTTATGCATAAATATCCTTTTCAATTTGGTTAATCTCTATTACAAATTCTTTGTGTATTTTGGTGTTTCTAACCATCCACTCATTTTTACCTAATTGCCGCGCACTTTGTAATTAATCTATATAACTGATAGTAAAACCGTTATACGGTTAAATATTTTTAACCCGCTTCAAGCCAGGATGACTAATCAACCAACCTTGGGGTAAAGTGATTCTTACGCTTATGTTTATTTCCGTTTAACCTTTGTACATAGGAAATGAGACTCAATTTTTCTTTTTACTGCTAATTTCTGAGCAGTTTTTTTCACTCATATATAACTATCAAATTCCTTTTATTAAGTATTAAGATTAACTCGAAAGATAACTATATTTATATATTCCGTTATTCGTCTAGAAGAAACGGAATAGGAAAAATAAACGTTTATGTTTCAACGAATCGCACGTAGAGATATTGATAAAACACATAGAGTTAATGGTATTTCATAACTAATCGATTGGGCAGCAGCTCGCAAACCACCTAAAAAAGAATATTTATTATTTGATCCATATCCTGACATAAGAAGTCCAATAGGAGCAATACTGGAAATGGCAATCCATAAAAAAATACCGATATTGAGATCCGCTAAAACAAGGTGATTGCTAAAGGGAATTACTGAATAACTTAGTAAAATTGAGATAACTGCTATAGATGGTCCAATACTAAATAAAGGAGGATTTCCTCTAGATGGACGAAGATTTTCTTTGAAAAGTAGTTTTGTCCCGTCGGCTAGAGCTTGAAGAATTCCCAACGGGCCGGCGTATTCAGGTCCAATACGTTGTTGTATCCCTGCAGATATTTCTCTTTCTAACCACACAATTACTAGTACACCTATTATGATTCCCAATACAAGAGAAAATATAGGGACAAATATCCATATGAGTCCATAGACCTCTTTTAAAGATTCCAATCTAACAAAAGAATTTATAGTTTGGACTGCTGTTGCATAAATTATCATTTTAACGATCAACTTCTCCCATAATTATATCTATGCTACCGAGTATCGTCATAATATCAGCCAATTTCATTCTTTTAACTAGTTCAGGAAGAATTTGCAAATTAATAAAACCCGGTGGTCGGATTTTCCATCTCCAAGGAAAACCACTTTGATCTCCTATGAGAAAAATGCCTAATTCCCCTTTTGGAGCTTCAACTCTTACATAAAGTTCTTGTTTCGATAATTCAAAAGTAGGAGAAGGTTTTTTACTAATGAATCGATATTCAAAATCATTCCATTCTGGATTCCTTTTTCTATCAAAGCCTCTGCTTTCTAAATTCTCATAGGGACCCCCCGGAAGTCCTTCCAGAGCCTGTTGAATAATTTTTATGGATTCTGTCATTTCGCTAAGTCGTACTAAATACCGAGCTAATGAATCTCCTTGTTTTTGCCACTGAATTTCCCATTCAAATTCATCGTAAGACTCATAACGATCAACTTTACGAAGATCCCATGGTATTCCGGATGCGCGTAGCATTGGTCCGGATAAACCCCAATTTATTGCTTCTTCCCCACCAATAATCCCAACTCCTTCAACCCGTTCTAAAAAAATAGGATTTCGTGTAATCAGTTTTTGATATTCAACAACTTTTGTTAAAAAATAATCACAAAAATCCAAGCATTTATCTATCCAACCATAAGGTAAATCAGCCGCTATTCCTCCAATACGAAAAAAATTATGCATCATTCTCATACCGGTGGCAGCTTCGAATAGATCATATACAAATTCTCGTTCTCTGAAAATATAGAAAAAAGGAGTCTGTGCACCAATATCTGCCATAAAAGGACCGAGCCATAACAGATGAGAAGCTATACGACTCAATTCTAGCATAATTACTCTGATATAGCTGGCCCTTTTAGGAACTTGAATATTTCCCAATTGTTCTGGTCCATTTACTGTTATTGCTTCTGTAAACATAGTAGCTAAATAATCCCATCGCGTTACATAAGGTAAATATTGTATAATTGCTCGGTTTTCTGCAATTTTTTCCATTCCTCTGTGTAAATAACCCAATATGGGTTCACAGTCAACAACATCCTCACCATCTAGAGTAACAATTAATCGAAGAACCCCATGCATGGATGGGTGGTGAGGTCCCATATTGACTATCATAAGATCTTTTCCTGTAACTGGTCTCTTCATAAGTTTTTCCTTGATTCGTTCTGGCATGAATTAGATTGCTGAAAAAGAAGTTTATCAAAAAATTCAAGATCTAAAAAATTAACTAATTCACACTTTTTGAATTTAACGAGTTTTTAATTCCCGAATATTCAACTGATTAATTAATTCTTTATAACGTACTCTATTTTTTTTTGACAAATAAGCCAGCAGTCGTTGACGTTTTCCCAGAATTTTTCGTAGACCCCTCTGAGATAAATAATCTTTTCTGTGCAATTCCAAATGTGAAGTAAGTCTTCGTATCTTATTAGTAAAACTGAATACTTGAAATTCAACAGATCCCCTGCTTTCTTCTTTTTGTTCTTGAAATGAAATGAATGCATTTTTTATCATAAAAAGAAATCCTTCCCTTTTTAATATGAATTGAAAGATATGAATTTTACTGATCAGTAATAATAATGTTAGTTTTTTTGTACAAGGATCTGAATTTCATTATCAACTTCTTAATTCTTCATTTTATAAAAAAATCTAAATTTAGATCTAAAAAAGTAGGATTCTGTTAATTTATTTATGTTTTCCGCTCTGATTGGTATCTATGTCATTGATTCAATTAATATCATGTATAAAGATTGAATTTAAAACAATCCCTCATATTTCATACAGTTGTTTTCATATACCGTAACTTAATATATTATATAAAAAGGATCCATCATTAATTAATTGGAAATCGTGTATACATGTGTATTCTTATCATACTGAAATGATTTCCGTTAGTAGTATTAAACCAATAGCGATTTATACAAGCTAAATCTTCTAATCTAAAATTGGGCCAAAGAAAGGATTTTAATTTAATTAGGTTATTTTTATCCTTAGCAAGATCTTTCTTTTTATACAAAACTGTGGTCAAGTTTTGAATATTCTTATTAAATCTTGAATTTCTATCCCTCGCATTTTTTTTTTTTAAGTTGAAACAAATTAGAATTCGAAATTCTCTACGTCGTTTAGGGGCGAGAATATTTTCAGGGACAAAGAAATCATAATTGTTTTTTTTTCTATTTACAGTTTTGTTTTGATATTTTGTAATGGATTTTTCAATTTTTTTTTTATCAATATAGCTTTTTTTTTTGTATCTTTTACTTTTTTTGTGTTTATTTTTATGAACCAACGAAATACCTATGGTTCTATATATAATAAGTTGTCCATCGTTTTGTATAGACAAACGGACAGGTTCAATAATCAATATTCCTTTTTTCATTAATTTTGCAAAAGTGAAATTCTTCTCAATCATTAGAATGTCTAGGCTCATCTCTCCTCTTTCAATCGAAGATATCGCTATTTCGTTTGGATTTTGTAGTCTAACCAAGAGACAGTATACTTTTACATTATTGAGAATTTTTTGATTAAAAAAACAATTCCATCGCAATTGAAAACGTGAATATCTTGTGAGAAATAAATCAAGTTCCGCTTCTGTATTGCTTTTGTATTGTTTTTTATTTTTACGTTTTTTTATCGTTGATTCTTCATAATTTTCTTCAATATTTTTTTCTTGGTTTGATAGAGCTGATTCGGGATTTCTTTTTTTGTCTTTATCTGATTCAAGCTCTACTTGACCGGCCGATTCTTTTTCTTCTTTATTTAGATTATAAAATCGAAGGGATTTTTTTTCAGTTGATGGTATAAAACCCTTTTTATTTCGAGTGATCTTTTTATTAACATTTATGTTTTCATTAAAATTTAAAAGAAGTAATTTGATTGGTATGACCCACGGCTTCATTTTATATGTACTAGAAAATAAGAAAAATTCCGGACAGAAAAAAAATTCAAAATTTGTTATACGACGATTTAGTATTTCGTCATTCATTCCCATCCAATCAAAAAAGAAACTTTTTTGATTGGCAAGGCCCGTCTTAGTTATTTTATCAATTCTTTGATAATTCTGAACTTTAGTATTAATATATTTTTTTTTATTCTTGGTATCAATCCAAGGTTCAATATTTACTTTTTTTGTAATCCAAAAGTTTATAATTCTCCAATCCAAATATTTTCTATGCCTAATTTCCCCTATACCCCGAATATTATATTTTTCTAGAAAACAAGAGACTAAACAATTATCTAGAGCAATGCCTATAGACATGTCAAAAAAATTTTCTGTAGAATTAATGGATTTGTAGCAAAAAAGATTATATATATAATCTTTTTTAAAATTATGTTTTGGATTTAATAACGAGTCGGCCTCAAAAAAACTTTGTTTTTTGTAATTATCAAATTTCTTTTTTTCATATGAATCCTCTTTCGTTAAACTTGGATTTAGAACTAGAGAATCTTGGTTTATTTTCTTTTTCCATTTTTGGGTTCCTAATCTAGCCCACGCAATCTGAGGTAATTTGTATTGATAATTACTTCGTAACCAGTTTTTCCATTGATTTACTTCGGAATTTAAAAAGGTTTGATTTTTCAATTCATAATGAAAGATTCCTTGTTCTTGAAAAAAAACCTTTATTTGATTCTTAATAAAAAAGGATGTTATGCATATGTTATATTCAAGAACAGCCTTTAATTTAGAAAAGTTACTAACTTGAATTTGTGATAATTTGTAAAATACATATGCTTGTGATAAAGAGCATAGGTCATAACTAATTTTTTTTTTTTTTGATATTAAATTTTTTATAGTCGAAATAAAAAAAATGGTATTTTTTTTTTTATTAATTTTTTCTCCATTTTCTTCAGTCTTGTAAATATATTTATCAAGAATTGTTTTTGTTGATTCAAAAAAAAGTTGTGTAGTAATTCTTGGAATATTACTGATACCTAGAAAAATTGCTATAGACAGTTGTTCAATGCAAAATTTAAAAAAAAAAATAGATTTACGAATTAATCGGGTATTTTTTCTTTTGAATGTCTGCCAAATTTTTTTTGATGACTCAATTATTTTAGAATCATAACGCAGTTTGTTACAACTATACCTAGTTAGGTTTTTTTTTTCTTTTGAAATTTCTTCTATTTTATTTCTTATTGTCTTTATTCTATCAATCAAATTTTTGATTTTGTTTTCGCTGAGTGAAGAATTTGTCCACTCCATGGATTTATTTTGAACAGATAGTTCATGAATCATCTGATTACTCATTATTGAATCTTTTTTAGTTTCATTTAATTCATATATTTCTCTCGGGCCAAATAATGGAATTAGATTTCGTTTTGAAAGGTTTTTTATTTTTCCTTTTATAAAAATAAAGTTTTTGAGAATCCAGTTTTTAATTTCTTTTGCGACTTTTAGGAAAATTGTTGCTCTTTCTTTGAAAATCCTTAAAATCAGAAAAGACTTAGTTTTAAATTTTTTAATTCTTTTTGTTAATTCTTTAGAAATAGGTTCAAAAAATGAAGGCTTTTTTTGGGCAGAACCAAACGGTAGTTCGGTTTCCATTCCCCAAACTGTTAAAAAACAAA